ATGGTAAGCAAGAAGATTGTTTACGAAGAAACAACAAGAAAAATTCATATTCTGATACATAAGAGTTATATAAGAATCGAAATAGTCTTTTATTTTCTTTTTTCAAAAGAAAAATCGATTTCATTGAAGTAATAAGACTATTCCAATTCGAATAGTAGTTGAGAAAGAATCGCAATAAATGCAAAGATGGAACATCTTGGATCCGGTATTGAAGGAGTTGAACCAAAATTTCCAAATGGATAGGATAGGGTATTTCTATATGTGATAGATAATGTAAATGCAAAAATTTGTCTTCTAAAAAGGGAAATATTGAATGAATAGATCGTAAATTCTGAAACTTTGTTGTTTCTTTTTCTTTCGGACAAGATAATTCTCGTAGCGAGAATGGGATTTCTACAACGATCGCAAACCCCTCAGATAGAATCTGAGAATAAAACTCAGAATAAAAAAAATTGTTGTAATCCAACAATCGATCTTGGTTAGGATGATTAACCGAGTTAATCCAAAAATTCTGCTGATACATTCGAATAATTAAACGTTTCACAAGTAGTGAACTAAATTTCTTGTTATTACAACTAACAATTTCCACAGGCTCGGAATCATTTAATCCATAATCATGGGCAAATGCATAAATATACTCCTGAAAGAGAAGTGGGTAGACGAAGTATTGTTGACGAGATTTCTGTTTTTCTGAATACCCTTCGAATTTTTCCATTTGTATTTCTACTTGAATCAGAAAGAGGAAGCATTTCTCGGTTTATCAAATGATGATACATAGTGCAATATGGTCAGAACAGGGTGTTGCATTTTTTAATACAAACCCTGGAAAGAAAGGGAGTCTAATCCACAGATCTTTTCCTTTTCTATCCAATTAGTTTATGTTTGTTCTAATTACAAAAGAGAACAAATCTTTTATTTTTGCAGGCCAATTGCTCTTTTGACTTTGGAATACAGTCTCTTTATCAATATACTGCTTCTTTTACACATTCAATCCATAACATCCCTTTTCAATCCATAATCAAGAATAATTAGGATTTCTAAAAAAACAAAGAAAAAATCAAGGGTCCGCTCATAGGAAAACCCAACCTTTCCCCGCATCAGGCACTAATCTATTTTTAACGTCTAATTAGATCGGGGAATCATTTCAATTAAGAAGTTAAGCTCGTTGCTTTTTATTTTACCAGAATTGGAGCCAGACTCTATCCATTTATTCACTAGACCCAGAAAATCGGAATTTTTTTATTCCATTCCAAAAATCAAAAATAAGAATTTGATTTTATTACGACATGCTATTTTTTCCATTCATTACCCTTGAGGATCAGTCGTGGTCTTCTAGACTCTACCAAGAGTCTGAACGAATTTGTTGCTTCATCCAAATGTGTAAAAGATCATAGTCGCACTTAAAAGCCGAGTACTCTACCATTGAGTTAGCAACCCAGATAAAATAGGATCTTAGATACGATCGAAACCCAAAAATCAATGGAATTACACCGCACGCTCCTGTCAAAACATTGAACTAGCAAGACATCAAAAGAAAGATTTTATCCCCCATTAAAAACACTCAAATGCCAAAATGAACAGGTCCGGTTAAATTTCACTAAGGTTAAAAAAAGAGCGGCTCCAATCACGATGGCAAAATTGTCATTTTTTTAGCAATTTCTATTTAAAGAAATCCAAAAATCTTGTATGAGAGTACATGCAAGAGGGACAACCCTATCATTTGAGCGAAGTGTAGGCAGAAAAACCTAATATGGAGTGAGGATAAAGAGACCTATCTATCTACAAATTCTATTTGTTCAATAGACCTTTGTCAATGGAAATACAATGGTAAGAAAACAAATTAGATATAAAAAGTAAATAAAATAAGGGCTTATGTTGGATTGGCACGACATAAATCCAGTCAAAAATAGGACTAAGAAAGAGGCAAATTGTGTCTAAATAATTAGACAACGAGGGATACTAGTGATCCCTCTCCTACTTTTTTATTCATTTAGTTCTTCAATTAACTCAAAGTTCCTTCTTTTTCTTTAAAGAATTCTGCCTTCCTTAAAATATCATAAACAGTTCTTGTAGGTTGAGCACCCTTTTCAAGGAAATAGAGAATAGCTGGAACATTTAAACAAGTTTGATTCTTTATCGGATCATAAAAACCTACTTTTCGAAGATCTCTTCCTTCTCTTCGAGATCGAACATCAATTGCAACGATTCGATAGACAGCTTATTGGGATAGATGTAGCTAAACAATGCCCCCCCTAGAAACGTATAGGAGGTTTTCTCCTCATACGGCTCGAGAAAATGATTCGAATTTCTGTCTATAATACAAGTAGATAGAAATTCGACTATGACTTGCATTAATTTCCTTACAGAAAAAACAAATTTCATTTATACTCATGACTCAAGTTGGCTAATTTTGACTGACAGACTTAAAAGGAAAAATCCTTCGAAATTTTTTGAGTCGTCTCTAAACTCTTTTCTTTGTCTCATCTCGAACGAATTTACTTTTATTCCTTATTCTGATCCAATTCAATTGTTGAGACAATTTTATTGTTGAGACAGTTGAAAATCGCGTTTACTTGTTCCGGAATTCTTTATCTTTGATTTGTGAAATCCTTGGGTTTAGACATTACTTCGGGAATTCCTATTCTTTTTTCTTTCAAAAGAGTAGCAACATACCCTTTTTTTCTTATTTCCTTCGATAAAGCATTTCCCTCTTCTATAGAAATCGAATATGAGCGATTGATTTTGATAGACTTTTAATTGAAAGAGTTTTTCCAATCTTCCAAAATTGGACTTTCTTCTTATTTTAACCTTTCGACTTCTATATTAAGGATAGACTGACAAAGTTGGCCTAATTTATTAGTTTTCACTAACCCTAGATTCTTTCCCTTGATAAAAAATCAACTCTGTCCTCTCGAGCTCCATCGTGTACTATTTACTTACAAACAACCCAGCGCAAATTTGGTTCGGGACGAATAGAACAGACTATGTCGAGCCAAGAGCATTTTCATTACTATGAAAAATGATGGATAGCAAAATCCACAATCGATCATGTCCTTCAAGTCGCACGTTGCTTTCTACCACATCGTTTTAAACGAAGTTTCACCATAACAAACATTCCTCAAATTTCATTGCAAAGTGGTATAGGGAATTGATCCAATATGGATGGGATCATGAATAGTCATTGGTTTAGTTTAGTTTTTTGTATACTAATTCAAACTTGCTATCTATGGAAAAATATGGATAAAAGAAATAAGTATTTATCGGGGAAGACTCCGCAAAGATCCAATTTATTTAAACCCATATTCTATCATATGAAGGAAACATAGTTCGAAAAAGACGAATAAACAAGTTTGCTTAAGACTTATTTATTATTGAATTTCAATTCTCAACAGAGGACTCGAGATGGTCAATCCTGAAATGAGAAGAGAAGGATCGATTCTTCTCCAACAAATAAACTATCAACCTCAAAAAAAAATTTAATTAATTTAATTACTATATTAGAATTAGATTAGCAATATATTTTTCCGTAACAAAAACAATTAACTATTAACTAAATAAACTATTCCAATGAAAAGATTGAAAGTTTTTTGGTAGTTATAGAATTCTCGTACTTCTTCGACTCGAATACCAAAAGAAAGAAAAAAATGAAGTAAAAAAAACACATTTCGTGTAAAGTAAAATTAAGGTCTTTGCTTTTACTTATAGCATTCTTTCTTTTACCTAAAAGAAGCAACTCCAAATCAAAAATTAGTAGAAGTATGATTTTTGGAATCCATTCTATCCAACGAACAGTTCTTACCTTATCCTTACCAGAATGGATCATTCTGGATATTTAAAGAATCACAGATCGAGATCGTTTTCGCTTAACCAAAGAAGGACCCTTTTTGCTAATAATATAATACAACAAAAATCTATCTCTATCATAAAGGGATAGGTCTCATTTTTTATACAGTGTTTTACGTATAGACCAAATTTTTCATGAAAATAAAGATATTCAATTTGACTGGACTTGACACTTGATTATGTTTTCTGAGAAAGAAAATGAATGCTTAGAAATGCATCTAATCTAAGAGTTCATAAGAGATAATTATTCTCTCTAATAAACTTTCTTTTGTCTCGTGCGGGGTACAATACGATTTCATCTTTCGTTTCATCAGAAAAATCTGGGACGGAAGGATTCGAACCTCCGAGTAACGGGACCAAAACCCGCTGCCTTACCACTTGGCCACGCCCCATTTCGGGTTTTATCCGACACTAATAAACACTAGTATGTTTATTTGTTTTGTTATTCGTCAATCCCACTTCAATTACATAAAAAATGAGGGATACTCTCTTGCTAGGATTCTAGACATGCGGATAATATAGAATCCAAAAAATGCATTGATCATTACATGGAATTCTATTAAGATATTATATGAAAGTCGAATTTCTTCCATTCTCATTTGAGAGTGCGAATACAAGGAGGTATTTTGCGTTTGGGAAAGTCCGAAGAAAAAAGGATTTTGAATCCGCCTTTTCCTTTTTCCCTTAGAAAAATAACTCAATCAAAATCCAATTATCTACTCTACAAGAACGAAATGCTTGTTATGCCTAATATACTTAGTTTAACCTGTATCTGTTTTAATTCTGTTCTTTATCCGACTAGTTTTTTCTTCGCCAAATTGCCCGAAGCTTATGCCATTTTCAACCCAATCGTGGATGTTATGCCTGTCATACCTGTACTCTTTTTTCTATTAGCCTTTGTTTGGCAAGCTGCTGTAAGTTTTCGATGAAATCTTTACTACTCTGTCTGCCAAATTGAATGATGTATTCATTCCAAAAAAATTCGAAAAATGGATAAAAGCCGAGAAGTCTTATCTTATATTATGAACCTTCGATTCTAAAATTCAAATTCTTCTACATTGAATGTATAGCTGCAGCAATAAATTTGGATCAGCCTTTCTACCCCTGCACCTACATTGAGCAGGTACCTTTAGGTACCCACACAATACCTAACCTAATTTTTGATATTGATAAGAGTGCTTATTAGAAATCAATTCTTGAAAAAAATTGCAAGAATTGATTTTTGTATTTTTAGGTGTCAAAATAAACAAAACCCATCCTAATGGATCTGTGTGGTAAGGAAAAACGGGTAATCTATTCCTTAAAAAAAAATCTTGGAGATTATGTAATGCTTACTCTCAAACTTTTTGTTTATACAGTAGTGATATTCTTTGTTTCCCTCTTTATCTTTGGATTCTTATCTAATGACCCAGGACGTAATCCTGGGCGTGAGGAGTAAAAATCCAATTTTTTTTGGAATTTTTTCTTACAAATTGGATTTGTTTCGTACATTTATCTATGAGAAAATCCGGGGGTCAGAATTCCTTCCAATTCGAAAGTCCCAAATGATCCGAGGGGGCGGAAAGAGAGGGATTCGAACCCTCGGTACAAAAAAATTGTACAACGGATTAGCAATCCGCCGCTTTAGTCCACTCAGCCATCTCTCCCCGTTCCAAATCGAAAGGTTTCCGTAATATGACAGAGGCAAGAAATAACGATTGCAAAAAATCCTTCCTTTTTCTTTCAAAAGCCCATAAAAATTATATTGCCAATTCCATTTTAGTTATATTCTTTTTTATTAATGTTAATAAAAAAAAGAAGAAAATTCTTGTTTTTTCTTTCTAAAATTCGATATTGACTGAGAAACAATCAGATAGATTTTCTCTTCAGCGGGCATTTCCATATAGGACTTGTTATAATAAAACAAACAGGTTATATAAAAAATAAAAAACTCTTTTTTGATTATTTATCAACAAAGCAAAAAGGATTCTTATCAAACCCACCATAAAATCAAACCCACCATAAAATCAAACCCACCATAAAATTGGAAAGAAATATAAAGTAAGTAGACCTGACTCCTTGAATGATGCCTCTATTCGCTATTCTGATATATAAATTCGATGTAGATGAAATTGTATAAGCGGATTTTTTGTATTTCCTTAGACTTAGACCGCGCAAGGCAAGAATTTTTCGCTATTTACGATTTCATATTCTTGTTACTAGATGTTCTATAGGAATAAGAAAAAATCGCAACTCCTTTCCGCTACACATAAAAATTTATTTCGAAAGTCAATTTTTTTTTTCAATATCTTTCTTTTTTTTTCAGAATCCTATTTTTGTTCTTCCACCCATGCAATAGAGAGCGAGTGGGAAAAGAGGGGTTACTTTTATTTTCATTTTTCCCTTAAAGGATAGGCTTTGAAATAGGAGTCATGGAATAATGCTGAATTCAAATGTTTATTTCTATAGTATAAGAAAAACTAATCGAATCAAATTCATGGATTTACCACGACCTCGGTTGTGACCCCATAGATAAAAATGCAAAATTTCTATCTTCGAGACCATTGAAAAAGGGCATTGAACGAGAAAGAAATCGTCCACAGATAATTAAACTATCGTATGCCTTGGAAGTGATATGAGGTGCTCGGAAATGGTTGAAGTAATTGAATAGGAGGATCACTATGACTATAGCCCTTGGTAGAGTTACTAAAGAAGAAAATGATCTATTTGATATTATGGACGACTGGTTACGAAGGGACCGTTTCGTTTTTGTAGGATGGTCCGGCCTATTGCTCTTTCCTTGTGCTTATTTCGCTTTAGGGGGTTGGTTTACAGGGACAACTTTTGTAACTTCTTGGTATACCCATGGATTGGCTAGTTCCTATTTGGAAGGTTGTAATTTCTTAACCGCGGCAGTTTCCACCCCTGCCAATAGTTTAGCACACTCTTTGTTGCTACTATGGGGCCCGGAAGCGCAAGGGGATTTTACTCGTTGGTGTCAATTAGGGGGTCTGTGGACTTTTGTCGCTCTCCATGGGGCTTTTGCACTAATAGGTTTCATGTTACGTCAATTTGAACTTGCTCGGTCTGTTCAATTGCGACCTTATAATGCAATTTCATTCTCTGCTCCAATCGCTGTTTTTGTTTCCGTATTCCTTATTTATCCACTGGGGCAATCTGGTTGGTTCTTTGCGCCGAGTTTTGGCGTAGCAGCGATATTTCGATTCATCCTCTTTTTCCAAGGATTTCATAATTGGACGTTGAACCCATTTCATATGATGGGAGTTGCCGGAGTATTAGGCGCGGCTCTGCTATGCGCTATTCATGGGGCGACCGTAGAAAACACTCTATTCGAGGATGGTGATGGTGCAAATACCTTCCGCGCTTTTAACCCAACTCAAGCTGAAGAAACTTATTCAATGGTCACTGCTAACCGCTTTTGGTCCCAAATCTTTGGTGTTGCTTTTTCCAATAAACGTTGGTTACATTTCTTTATGCTATTTGTACCCGTCACCGGTTTATGGATGAGTGCTATTGGCGTAGTCGGCCTGGCTCTGAACCTACGTGCCTATGACTTCGTTTCCCAGGAAATCCGTGCAGCGGAAGATCCTGAATTTGAGACTTTCTACACCAAAAATATTCTTTTAAACGAGGGTATTCGTGCGTGGATGGCAGCTC